AGAAAGTGAGGAAGAAAGCGATGTAGAAAGAAAGAAAGAAAGTGAGGAAGAAAGTGAGGAAGAAACAAAGAAAGAAGAAGACAAAAATTTGGAAACGAAGAAGACTAAACACGAACAAGGGGGATCCGCCGAAGAAGACCCTTCAGAGATCCGGGTGAATAGAAATAGAAAGACAAAGACAAAAATAAAGGATGAATTAAAGTTTCACTTTAATGTTAATGAGACATGCTATAAAGATAGCCCAGTTTACGAAGATTCTTATCTTGATACCCATCAAGATAATTGGGAATTTGGAAAACTGAAGAAAAATAAAAAGACTTGTCTCCGATTTGGATTTGGATTTGAAAAACCTTTTCTTACGTTTCTTTTCGATTATAACCGATGGAATCGTCCATTGCGATATATAAAAAATAATCAATTTGAAAATGCTATACGAAATGAAATTTCACAATATTTTTTTGATACGTGTCCAAGTGATGGAAAACAAAAAATGTCTTTTACATATCTACCAAGTTTATCAACCTTTTCGGAAATGATAGAGCGAATAATTTCTTTGTACACAACGAAAAAACTATGCCACGAAGACCAATATAATTATTGGGTTTCTACTAATGAACAAAAAAAGTACAACTTGAAAAATGAATTAATAAGTCGAATCCAAGGTTTCGAAAAAGGATTCCTTGTTCTCGATATGTTTGAAAAAAGGACTAGATTCTATAATGATGAAAATGAACAAGAATGCCTGCCCAAAATGTATGATCCTTTTTTGAACGGACCCTATCGAGGAACAATCATGGAGGATTCTATAGAGGATTCTATAGAGGATTCTATAGAAATGTTTTGCATAAATAAAATAAATGATCCACTTCCTAATAATTATAATTCTCGAGAATTTGAACATCAAAAGAATCCGATAGAAGAAATAAGTGAAATAGAAGAAATAAGTGAAATAGAAGAAATAAGTGAAATAGAAGAAATAAGTGAAATAGAAGAAATAAGTGAAATAGAAGAAATAAGTGAAATAGAAGAAATAAGTGAAATGGTTTCTCAATGGTTATACAAATTGGACGACGCCGAGGATTTGGAGGAGCAGGCGGAAGCGGAAGCGAAAGCGAAAGCGGAAGAGGAAGAGGAAGAGGAAGAGGAAGATAAGGATAAAGATAAAAAAAAGGAAGAGGAAGAGGAAGATCCTGATATTCGCCCAAGAAAAGCCAAACGTGTGGTAATTTTTAATAATAAGGATCTAAAGGCCAATTCTGATACTACTAATACTACTAATTCTGATAATTCTGATACTACTAATACTACTAATTCTGATAATTCTGATACTACTAATACTACTAATTCTGATAATTCTGATAATTCTGATACTACTAATACTACTAATTCTGATACTACTAATACTACTACTAGTAAGAAGAAGAATGCCCAAGAAAAAAAAGATGAAGAAGACGAGGAAGAACTGGCTTTGATACGTTACTCTCAACAATCAGATTTTAGTCGGGATCTCATAAAAGGATCCGTGCGTGCTCAAAGACGCAAAATAGTTATTTCTGAAATGTTTCAAGCAAATGTGCATTCCCCACTTTTTTTGGATCGAATAGACAAAACATTTTTTGTTTCTCCTTTTGATATTTCTAAAATTACAAATATAATTTTTAGGAACTGGGTTGGTAGAGAATCAGAATTTCAAATTTCTGATTTTGAGGAGGAAAAAGCAAACGAAAAAGACGAAAAAGACAAAAAAGACAAAAAAGACAAAAAAGACAAAAAAGACAAAAAAGACAAAAAAGACAAAAAAGACAAAAAAGACAAAAAAGACAAAAAAGACAAAAAAGACAAAAAAGACAAAAAAAAGGAAGAAGAGGAAGAAGAAAAAGATCGCCGGAGAATAATATCCGAAACTTGGGATGCCCTTATGCTTACTCAAATAATAAGAGGGTCGATGTTAGTAACCCAATCTTTTCTTAGAAAAAACATCGTATTACCTTTATTGATAATAGCTAAAAATGTAGGCCGTATGTTATTATTCCAATTCCCCGAGTGGTACGAAGATTTTAAGGCATTGAATAAAGAAATGCATATTAACTGCACCTACAACGGTGTTCCATTATCAGAAACAGAATTTCCTAAAGATTGGTTAGCAGACGGGATTCAGATAAAGATTCTATATCCTTTCTGTTTGAAACCTTGGCGAGGAGCTAAAATTAAAGTACGGTCTGGTCATAGAGATTCAATGAAAGAAAAAAAAAACAAAAATTGTTTTTTAACAATATGGGGAAAGGAAGCGAAAGTTCCCTTTGGTTCTCCCCGAAAACGATTTTCTTTTTTTAAACCCATTTCTCAAGAAATCGACAAAACAATTAGAAAGGTTCAAAATCAATTTTCTATATTTATATTTATATTTATAAGATTTTTAAAAGAAAGAATAAAATGGGCTTTACTAATTTCAAAAGTAATAAAAGTAATAATAAAAGTAATAAAAGTATGGATCATAAAAATAGATCAAGTTAGAAAACGAATAATGAAAGAACTTGAAAAAATCACCCTAATTTTATTATTTATATTTATGAAGAGGAAAGTGAAAGTATATGAACCAAATAAAAATGGAAAAGATTTCCAAATCAATAATAAAATGAATAATGAATCGACCATTCAAATTCGATCCATGAATTGGACAAATTATTCACTCACGGAGAAAAAAAGGAAAGACCTTTCTGATAGGATAATTACAATCAGGAATCAAATAGAACAAATTACAAAAGACAAGAAAAAAAGAGTTCAAACTTATGATGATAAAAGATTGGAATACCCAAAATATATTTGGCAGCTATTTAAAAGAAACAATATCCGATTAATACGAAAATTTCATTATTTTATTAAATTTTTCATTGAAAAAATATACATGGATATCTTCCTATGTACAATTAACATTCCAAGGATCCATGCACAACTTTTCTTTGAATCAAAAAATAAAATTCTAAATAAATCCATTTACAACGATGAAATAAATCAAGAAGGAATTGATGAAACAATTCAAAATACAATGAACTTTATTTCGACTGTAAAAAAGTTAGTTTCTAATACGAATACTAATATTAGTGATAATAATTTCAATAGTTATTTTGACTTATCTTCCTTGTCACAAGCATATGTATTTTACAAATTTTCACAAACCCCATTATTTAACAAGTATAACTTGAGATCCGTACTTCAAGATCGGGGTACCTATCATTATCTTAGGGGAGAAATAAAGGATTATTGTATAAAACGAGGAATATTTGATTACAAATCAAGGCATAAGAAAATTCAAAAGTCTGGAATGAATGAATGGAAAAACTGGTTAAAGGGTCATGATCAATACAATTTCTCCCCGGCCAAATGGTCTCAATTGGAACCAAAAAAATGGCGAAGTAGAGTCAGCCGTATGATTAAAAAGAAAGACTTAATGAAATTGGATTCAGATAAAAAAGAAAAAATTCATCATTACATGAAAGAAAATTATGATGCAGGGGATTCATTGACGAATCAAAATCAAAAAAACAAATTTAAAAAACATTACGGATATTATTTTTTTTCACATAAATATATGAATTATGGAGATAAGACGGACAAGAACTTATATATTTATGGATCAAAATTACAAGTAAATGGTCACCAAGAAATTCCTTATAATTTCAATACACGGAAACCCGACTTATTTTATGTATTGTTAAATATAGCAGTTGATGATTTTCTAAAAGAAAGATATATTATTGCTAAGGATAAAAATCTGGATAGAAAATATTTTAATTGTGGAATTTTCCATTTTTGTATTAGAAAGAATATCGATATTGAGACTTGGACCAATACTATTGAGACTTGGACCAATACGCATGTTGGCACTAAGATTAATAAAAATACTAAGACTGAAACTCATAAGTATCACAAAATGAAAAAAAAAGATATTTCGATTCATGAAAAAATCAACCCACCCACACCCAATCAAAAAAGAAACTTTTTTGATTGGATGGGAATGAATCAAGAAAGATTCTCTCGTAATCGGAACATATTAAATCGAACATTTTGGTTGTTTCCAGAATTTGTGCTACTTTTTGATACATATAAGATTAAACCATGGGTGATACCAATCAAATTACTTCTTTTAGATTTGTATGCAAATGAACATGGCAGCCACATATCATCCAATCAAAAAGAATATCTTGAATTAAAAAATTCCAACCAACAAAAAAACGAACAACAGAGCCAAATAGGTCTTGGCTCAGATCTACGAAAAAAAAAAGATGTTGAAAAACATGACGTTAAATCTGACGTTGAAAAAGAGGGAGAGACAAAAAAAGATGTTGAAAAACATGACGTTAAATCTGACGTTGAAAAAGAGGGAGAGACAAAAAAAGATGTTGAAAAACATGACGTTAAATCTGACGTTGAAAAAGAGGGAGAGAAGGAAATTCAAAAAGAAATGGATTTTTTCCTGAAACAATTTTTTTATTTTCAATTCAAATGGGTTGACCCCTTCAATCAATTAATGTTTAATAATCTTAAGGTGTATTGTTTCCTACTTAGACTGCCAGATATAAACAAAAAAATTTGGATATCCTCGGTTAAAAGAAGAGAGATGCATATGGATATGATATTGATGACGAATAAGGCCGTTATTCCAGAATTACTAAAAAAAGGAATTTTTATTATCAAATCAATTCGTTTATTTATAGAATGGGATGAGCAATTTATTATCTATCAAACCATAAGTATTTCATTGGCGGATAAGAGTGAAAACCAAAATGAAACTAATGGAAAATGCATAAAAAAAAGAGATGTTGAGAAGAAGAATTTCGACAGATCCATTGCACAACATAGCAATATTCTTGTGAATAGAAAAAAAAAGAATTCGAATTTCCTTATTCCAGAAAATATTCTATCTACTAAACGTCGTAGAGAATTGCGAATTCGAATTCTTTTAAATTCCCGGAATTGGAATATTGTGGATATAAATCCAGTGTTTTTCAACGAAAACAAGATGAGAAACTGTGGACAATTTTTGAATGAAGACAGGTATCTTAATACAGATGTAAATAACATTAATATTAATACAGATGTAAATAACATTTTAAAATTCAAATTGCTTCTTTGGCCGAATTATCGATTAGAAGATTTAGCTTGTATGAATCGCTATTGGTTTAATACCAATAACGGCAGTCGTTTCAGTATGTTAAGGATACATATGTATCCACAATTTAGAATTAGTTAATGGTATATTGCTTGGATATCACATATTTGATAGATTCCGAAAGATGTACGCATAGGTTGCGTTACATTTTGGTACATGATACTAATTTAATGGCATATCAATTCAATTGGTTCTAGGAATAATAAATGGGCAGAATAGAATGTTCTTAGACACAAAGAAATAATTATCTTTCGTAAATGTATTTTCTCTCTTTCTATCCAAATCCCATTCGATTTTTTGAAAATCGAATGGGATTTGGATAGAATCAAAAAGTAGTATATGAATAAATCTACGCTTTTGCGTATACCAGATGAAAATGACTGGAATAATCATAATATAAATATAATAATTATTATTCCTGATCGGTAAAATCTATAAAATAAAAAGAAAGAAAACGGAAAAATATGTTATGGTAAAAAATTCATTCATCCCAGCTATTCAACAAGAAGAAAAAGAAGAAAACAACAAAGGGTCTGTTGAATTTCAAGTATTCAATTTCACCAATAAGATACGGAGACTTACTTCGCATTTGGAATTGCACAAAAAAGATTTTTTATCGCAAAGGGGTCTACGAAGAATTCTGGGAAAACGTCAACGGTTGCTGGCTTATTTGTCAAATAAAAATAGAGTACGTTATAAGAAATTAATTAGTCAGTTGGATATTCGGGAGTCTAAAATTTGAATATGAATATTCGTTTGAATTTTTTTTAGTTATTATATTAAAAATTTTTCTAAGCCTCGTTTTGAGCAATTCATGGAATACTGAATTAGGGAAGAAAGGATATGACTGTACCGGCCACAAGAAAAGATCTCATGATAGTCAATATGGGTCCTCACCACCCATCAATGCATGGTGTTCTTCGACTAATTGTTACTCTCGATGGTGAAGATGTTATTGACTGTGAACCCATATTGGGCTATTTACACAGAGGGATGGAGAAAATAGCGGAAAACCGAACAATTATACAATATCTGCCATATGTAACACGTTGGGATTATTTAGCTACTATGTTTACAGAAGCAATAACGGTAAATGCACCAGAACAGCTGGGAAATGTTCAAGTACCTCAAAGGGCCAGCTATATCAGAGTAATTATGTTAGAGCTGAGTCGTATAGCTTCTCATTTGTTATGGCTTGGACCTTTTATGGCGGATATCGGTGCACAGACTCCCTTTTTCTATATTTTTAGAGAGAGAGAATTGCTATATGATCTATTCGAAGCTGCCACAGGTATGCGAATGATGCATAATTATTTCCGTATCGGAGGAGTAGCTGCTGATCTACCTCATGGTTGGATAGATAAATGTTTGGATTTCTGCGATTATTTTTTAACAGAAGTTGTTGAATATCAAAAACTTATTACACGGAATCCCATTTTTTTGGAACGAGTTGAAGGAGTGGGCATTATTGGTGGAGAGGAAGCAATAAATTGGGGCTTATCAGGACCAATGTTAAGGGCTTCCGGGATCCAATGGGATCTTCGTAAAATTGATCATTATGAATGTTACAATGAATTAAATTGGGAAGTCCAATGGCAAAAAGAAGGAGATTCATTAGCTCGTTATTTAGTACGAATCGGTGAAATGAGGGAATCCATAAAAATTATTCAACAGGCTCTCGAAGGAATTCCCGGAGGACCCTATGAGAATTTAGAAGTTAGGCGCTTTAATAGTGCAAAAAATTCCGAATGGAATGATTTTGAATATAGATTCATTAGTAAAAAACCTTCACCCAATTTTGAATTGTCGAAACAAGAGCTTTATGTAAAAGTAGAAGCCCCAAAAGGGGAATTAGGAATTTATTTGATAGGGGATAATAGTGTTTTTCCCTGGAGATGGAAAATTCGTCCACCAGGTTTCATCAATTTGCAAATTCTTCCCCAGATAATTAAAAGAATGAAATTGGCTGATATCATGACGATACTGGGTAGTATAGATATCATTATGGGAGAAGTTGATCGTTGAAATGATAATTGGCGCGACAGAAGTACAAGCTATCAATTCTTTTTCTAAATCAGAATCGTTAAAAGAAATCTATGGATTCGGCTGGCTCTTTGTCCCCGTTTTGACCCTTATACTGGGAATTACTGTAGGGGTACTAGTAATTGTATGGTTAGAAAGAGAAATATCCGCAGCGATACAACAACGTATTGGACCTGAATATGCCGGCCCATTGGGAATTCTTCAAGCTCTAGCAGACGGGACTAAACTACTTTTAAAAGAGGACCTCCTCCCATCTAGAGGAGATATTCGTTTGTTTAGTGTCGGACCGTCTATAGCAGTCATATCAATTTTACTAAGTTATTTAGTAATTCCTTTTGGGTATCGACTTGTTTTAGCCGATCTCAGTATAGGTGTTTCTTTATGGATCTCTATTTCAAGTATTGCTCCCATCGGGCTTCTTATATCAGGATATGGATCGAATAATAAATATTCCTTTTCAGGTGGTCTACGAGCTGCTGCTCAATCTATTAGTTATGAAATACCATTAACTCTATGTGTATTATCAATATCTCTACGTGTGATTCGTTGGAACATAAACTTTGACCTCTCCCAGAAATGAAATAAAGGAAAGAAGGTGAATGTATTGAATAGATATCTTCATTTTTTATTTTTTATATTTTTTATTCATTCAATTCAGATCGATGAGTTAAACCAAATAGTTATATGAGTGAAAGAAAACAGCTTTTCAATTTGTAGTAAGAGGATAAAATCTCATTCCCTATATACAAGAAAAAAGTGACAGAAAACATAAGCAGTGAAAACTGTTTATCCCAAGATTTTTTGATTAGTCATCATATCTTGAAGCGGATGCAAAAGATCAACTGTATGGAGTTTCTATTACTGTACTTGTATATATTACCTTACCATAACCATAGCGGGGATCAATCAAAAATCAGTGAACAGTTAGGAACACCAAGATACACAAAGGATTAGTAATAGATAATGTAAGGTATAAAAAAAATAGGTATTTTCACATAAAAACGAATCATAATAGGGGCTTTAAGTTTGTAGAAACGATCAAGCAGTACTTCCCCACGATTTCGATCTAGAGTATGCTCCTATTCACTGAATAAATAAATTACTATCAAGAACGAATTAATCCCTTTATTTATTTTTAAAATAGTACTTTTTTTTTTTCTGAGAAAGAAGAACAGGAATAAAAGAAATAGAATGCAATAAATAATAGAATAAAAAAAAGATCTTTATTTATTTTTTCCTCCATATATAGCCATACATGTGGAATTCTGATTATTTATGATTCATGAACTAGTGACTAATTCTTTCTATCTATTTCTTTTTATAACGAGTATTTTATTGAAGGATTCAATTATTACCAAAACCAAACAAAGATTCATTTAAATTATAAGGGATGAGATCAATTCGGAAGCACCTTTTTCTAGCCGACAGAATTACATGGGTCTAATTTTTTGGACTCTCCGATGTATTTTTATTGTATCCACTATCCACGGATACCTTACCGAACAGGTCCTTACATTTATTTGTGTCCATAGAGAAGCCGTATGAGGTAAAAATCTCATGTACGGTTTTGGAATAGTGATGAGAACAGTGATGTTATTATCAACTATAATTATCTAACAGTTCAAGTACAGTTGATATAGTTGAGGCACAGTCAAAATACGGTTTTTGGGGGTGGAATCTGTGGCGGCAACCTATAGGGTTTATAGTTTTTATAATTTCTTCTCTTGCGGAATGTGAGAGATTGCCCTTTGATTTACCAGAAGCGGAGGAGGAATTAGTAGCAGGTTATCAAACTGAATATTCAGGTATAAAATATGGTTTATTTTACGTTGCTTCTTACCTAAATCTTTTAGTTTCTTCATTATTTGTAACAGTTCTTTATTTAGGGGGGTGGAATTTCTCTATTCCGTACATATCCATTCCGGAACCTATCGGAACAAATGGAGTCTTGGGAATGACAGTTGGTATCTTTATTACATTAGCTAAAGCTTATTTGTTTCTGTTCATCTCTATCACAACAAGATGGACTTTACCTAGGATGAGAATGGATCAGCTATTAAATCTTGGATGGAAATTTCTTTTACCTATTTCTCTAGGTAATCTATTATTGACAACTTCTTTCCAACTTGTTTCACTATAAATACAAAGAATACGATAACGATATTCTATACTCATAACCTCTCTTAAACAAGAAAAAAAAAAAAACATCAATTTATTCATCGATATATACAATATGTTTCCTATGGTGACTAGGTTCATGAATTATGGTCAACAAACAATACGAGCCGCAAGGTACATTGGTCAAAGTTTCGTAATTACCTTATCCCACACAAATCGTTTGCCTATAACTATTCAATATCCTTATGAAAAATCTATCACATCAGATCGTTTCCGCGGTCGAATCCATTTTGAATTTGATAAATGTATTGCTTGTGAAGTATGTGTTCGTGTATGCCCTATAGATCTACCCGTTGTTGATTGGAGATTTGAAAGAGATATTAAAAAGAAACAATTGCTTAATTATAGTATTGATTTCGGTATTTGTATATTTTGTGGTAACTGTGTCGAATATTGTCCAACAAACTGTTTATCAATGACTGAAGAATATGAACTTTCTACTTATGATCGTCACGAATTGAATTATAATCAAATTGCTTTGGGTCGGTTACCAATGTCAGTAATTGGAGATTACACAATTCAAACCATTATGAATTCGACCCAAAGCAAAATATACAAAGAAAAATCCCTCGATTCAAGAACAATTACCAATTCCTAAGATATTGTTTTGATATTCTGATAGAAAGGATACAAGCTTTTTTTATTTTGGTTAGTCAGTGACTATAAATAATAACTATTAATTGTTGAGGATCATTCTTTGATTTAAACTGAGAATTTCTTTTTTTCGTGATGATTTCCAAATATCAAATGGAAACTACTCTTTTCTAGGATGAAAAAAAAAAATGGGGTAAGTGCTTTTCCCTTCCTGGACTATTCAGTAAGGTCATGAAATCTTTAGACTTATTTATCTCTTATTTTATACATAATGGATTTATCTGGACCAATACATGAGATTCTTGTAGTATTTCTAGGAGCAGTTCTTATATTAGGGGGTCTAGGAGTAGTCTTATTTACTAATCCAATTTATTCTGCCTTTTCGTTGGGATTGGTTCTTGTTTGTATATCCTTATTATATATTCCATCGAATTCCTATTTTGTAGCTGCCGCGCAACTCCTTATTTATGTAGGAGCCATAAATGTCTTAATCATATTTGCTGTAATGTTCATGAATGGTTCGGAATATTCCAATGATTCCCGTCTTTGGACCATTGGAGATGGGGTTACGTCACTGGTTTGTATAAGTATTCTTTTTTCACTAATTACTACTATCCCAGATACGTCGTGGTACGGAATTCTTTGGACTACAAGATCAAACCAGATTCTAGAACAGGACTTAATAATTAACGTTCAACAAATTGGGATTCATTTATCAACAGATTTTTATCTTCCGTTTGAACTCATTTCTATAATTCTATTAGTTTCCTTAATAGGTGCAATTACTATGGCTCGTCAATAAAAAATAGTTATAATTCCAAAAAGTTTTAGAATTCTATTTTAAAAAAATTTTAAATTTTTAGTTAAAGTCATTACCAATACCTTCTTTTGTTCTGTAATTGTAATTGTAATTGTAATTGTTCTATTATAGTCAATCGAATCATTCTAATTGTTGTTCATATTGAAATAAATCGAGATTGATGAGGAGTTAGTCGATGATGTTCGAGCATGTACTTTTTTTGAGTATCTATTTATTTTCTATTGGTATCTATGGATTAATCACAAGTCGAAACATGGTTAGAGCGCTTATGTGTCTTGAGCTTATACTAAATTCGGTTAATATAAATCTCGTAACATTTTCTGATTTATTTGATAGTCGCCAATTAAAAGGAGACATTTTCTCAATCTTTGTCATAGCTATTGCAGCTGCAGAAGCAGCTATTGGGTTAGCTATTGTTTCGTCGATCCATCATAACATAAAATCAACTCGTATCAATCAATCGAATTTGTTGAATAATTAGTCCTAATCATTCATTATATAAATATAAGAAAGAAAGACATATGAATTATTTATCATAATTCGATTAATATATATATATATATATATATATATATATATATATTTTTTTCATAAATATCAAATATTATTTCATATTTATGTGCGACTCATATGACTGTGATTGGTAAAACGTAAATCAAAATCTCTTGGTAGTTTATCATGAACAGATTTCGAAATATATTCATTCTAAAAAATTTATATAAATTACTGATTCATCTGGTATCTACAATATAAATATATAATTCATTTACTACTGATTTTATCATACCAGATCGAAAATTCTTTATGTTCAAAACTTGAATTTTTAGTTTCAATGTCACATTCAGTCAAAATTTATGATACATGTATAGGGTGTACTCAATGTGTACGAGCCTGCCCCACGGATGTATTGGAAATGATACCTTGGGACGGATGTAAAGCTAAACAAATTGCTTCCGCGCCAAGAACCGAGGATTGTGTAGGTTGTAAGAGATGTGAATCCGCTTGCCCAACAGATTTTTTGAGTGTCCGTGTTTATTTATGGCATGAAACAACTCGCAGCATGGCTCTATCTTATTGATTGATACGTTACAAAAAACTCCACTTGAATCATTTGATTCCCCTTTACCGACAAAAGCCCCTACTCTAGAACATAGATTCTGAGCACGGTCTTTTCTGGTCAAAGCGTATCTTGTCTTTATCACGAGTTATTTTCCTTGGTTAACACTACTTGTTGTTTTGCCGATATTTGCGGGTTCTTTAATTTTTATTCCCCCTATGAGGGGGAATAAGGTGTTTCGGTGGTATACCATATGTATATGTTTATTAGAACTCCTTCTAACGACTTATGCATTTTGTTACCATTTCCAATTGGATGATCCATTAATCCAATTGGAAGAAGATTTTCAATGGATAAAAATTTTTGATTTTCACTGGAGATTGGGAATTGATGGACTTTCCATAGGACCTATTTTATTGACAGGATTTATCACCACTTTAGCTACTTTAGCAGCTTGGCCAGTTACTCGAAATTCGCGATTGTTCTATTTCCTGATGTTAGCAATGTACAGTGGTCAAATAGGATCATTTTCTTCTCGAGACCTTTTACTTTTTTTCATCATGTGGGAGTTAGAATTAATTCCTGTTTACTTACTTTTATCCATGTGGGGAGGAAAGAAACGTCTGTACTCGGCTACAAAGTTTATTTTGTACACTGCAGGGAGTTCCATTTTTCTCTTAATAGGAGTTCTAGGTATGGGTTTATATGGTTCCAATGAACCAACATTAGATTTTGAAAGACTAGCTAATCAATCATATCCTATGGCATTGGAAATAATATTCTATTTTGGTTTCCTTATTGTTTATGCTGTCAAATCACCGATTATACCCCTACATACATGGTTACCAGATACCCATGGAGAGGCACATTACAGTACATGTATGCTTCTAGCCGGAATCTTATTAAAAATGGGAGCATATGGATTGATTCGGATAAATATGGAATTGTTACCCCATGCTCATTCTATATTTTCTCCTTGGTTTGTGATAGTGGGAACAATGCAAATAATCTATGCAGCTTCAACCTCTTTCGGTCAACGCAATTTTAAAAAGAGAATAGCCTATTCCTCCGTATCGCACATGGGTTTCACAATTATAGGAATTGGTTCTATAACCGGCATGGGACTAAATGGAGCCATTTTACAAATGCTTTCCCATGGATTTATTGGTGCTGCACTTTTTTTCTTGGTGGGAACGAGTTGTGATAGAATACGTCTTGTTTATCTCGACGAAATGGGGGGGATATCAATCCCAATGCCAAAAATATTTACCATGTTCAGTAGTTTCTCGATGGCTTCTCTTGCATTGCCAGGAATGAGTGGTTTTGTTGCAGAATTAGTAGTATTATTTGGAATAATTACCAGCTCCAAATTTCTTTTGGTGCCAAAAGTGCTAATTATCTTTTTAATGGCAATTGGAATGATATTAACTCCTATTTATTTATTATCTATGTTACGTCAGATGTTCTATGGATACAAGCTATTCAATGTTCCAAACTCTAATTTTTCCGATTCTGGACCACGAGAACTATTTATTTCGATCTGTATCTTTCTACCCGTAATAGGGATTGGTATTTATCCGGATTTTGTTCTCTTGTTATCAGTTGACAAGGTACAAGCTATTCTATCTAATTATTTTTATAGATAGTTTTCATTAATGAAACAAAAAGTCTTATAATTCTTTAATTTTTAAAATCGTTCGCTGTAGAATGCAAAAGAAAAAAAAAAATGAAGTTAATTAAGATTTTAATGAGATGCCTCTAGAGTTTTTGAGAACCATTTGACTCAAAGAGTCAAATGGTTCTCAAAAACTCTAACAAGCTTTCGTTATATATGAGACAATCTTCTTATGTATTCTTCATGTAGTTTATTCAATTAGAGTTATGTTAATGTGAATGACCCATAACTATGTAGACCTATTCCTAATAAATTAATCCCAAAATAGCATATCCAAATTATAAGAAATCCTATAGAAGCTACAAGTGCCGAATTTATATCTCGGAAACTTTGATTTGTTCTAGTATGCGAATAAATCGCGAATATGGTCCAAGTAATAAATGCCCAAGTTTCCTTGGGGTCCCAATTCCAATAAGATCCCCATGTCTCATTAGCCCATACTGCTCCGGAAAGAATGCCCATAGTTAAAAAGGTAAACCCCAAACTAATGACACGCGAACTCCAATAATCCAAACGCTGAGTCAATTGATATTTGTAATAATTTCGAAATGAAAGAAAAGAAGTGTTTTTAAAAACACTTCTTTTTTTAGTCAAGTATTCGATTTCACCAACGAAAAATTTCTTAATTAAGAAGTGTTTTCTTTTCAAAAAAATATTGATGTTTTTTCGAAATGTAATGACTAGAAGAGCGACTGATAATAATGATCCACATAAAAGAGCTGCATAGCTCAATAACATCATACTTACGTGCATCATTAACCACTGAGATTGTAGGGCGGGTACTAATATTGCGGATTGATGCATTTCCGTTAAAAGACCCGACGTGGCGAAACCTTGGGTAAAAATAGCACTTGGTGCGGTTATTGCGCTTAAATCATTTTTTGTGTTCTGTATCTTAATCTTAGAAATCATATGCATAATGGAGAAACTCCATGAAAGGAAAATTAATGATTCGTATAAATTACTTAATGGGAAATGCCTTGAATAAATCCAACGAATAACTAATAATCCTGTTATAGAGAAAAAGGTGGCTATCATTCCTTTTTCTGACGAATCGCGCAATCCCACGATTTCGTGGACTAATAAGGTCATCAAATGAATCATAATTACCATTAAAATGATCGAAAAAGAGATATGAGTTAATATATGTTCTAAAGTCACAAATATCATAAAAAGGAGGAGCCCCATTACAGAATTAAAATCGGGAATTAAATACATTATAGGATCCATTATGTCCCTTCTTTTAGGGGATGCCGCCACTCGGACTCGAACCGAGATGCTCTAGCACTGCTTCCTAAGAGCAGCGTGTCTACCGATTTCACCATGGCGGCTTACTTTAAATAATAATAAATAATAGTCAATTCATGTTGAATCGTCGAGATTCTAGAATTCCATATAGTTTAGAAAACTTGATGAGAATCGATGAATAAAGCTCGTTTTCATTTGAAATTCACATGTGAATTTCAATAATCCTTAGTTAGTATCGCTGTAGGGTTCATTTTTAACAATCAACTTTCACATACTAGAAACTGAGTTCTCCTGGAACAGATAGAACTCAAAATTGTCCCTTTTTCTATGTTTTTTTTTAGAAAACCATTTTTTTATGACAATTCGTTTATTTCATGGATTAAAAAAAAAAAACATATAAATAAAATTGCATATGTATCACAATCAAATCACTAAATCAAAGGAAATTTTCTAACAATTTCAATACCTTAGTATTATTAATAATATAATAATACTATTAGTTGTAGTTGTGTCCATAATTTATAATTTATGATACCATTTACTAAATTACTAAATCTAATTGGGTCCTGGGCTATACATATAAGAAAAGAGTTTCAATCTCTCAATTAACTTTTCCAAAAGTTAATTGAGAGATTGAAAAAAAAAAATAATAATAAATAATAAGAATATCGCGAGTTAACATTAACTTCAAAATGAAAAATAATGAGTGTATTATAATGAAAACTAAAATAATACTTATCTTATAGAGACCAAGAGATGGAAAAATTCTTATTCTACATACCACGGCAGCTAGTTCTAACTCATATTGAGGAGTTCAACACATTAGTTAATGTGAATCATTCATCTTGAATTCAAAAAGTTTCAGTTCTTTATGGTATGTCGACTCAGATCATTTCAAGATTTTCTTTTATTATTTATTTACGGCAAAAAAAAACTTTTAGAGCGCCCGGTGGAAACAGATTTAGCTAAAGAAAGAGCTTTTACTGCAGTTAAATATCCCTTCTTCTTCCAAATATTTTTACGAATACGTTTCTTTGACAGAGAAATACGTTTTTTTGGAACCGCCATTCAAAAAGGAGTACTCATTTTTATCGTTGTATGTGAAAGACATGTATTGTTCAAATCAAAATAGACCATTCTTTTTAGTTATTATCCATAATTATCTTGTGGATAATCAATTTAATAACATAACATGCAAAATCTAAAAATACAAATAAATATATGTGCCCATTATATATCGCATATATAGGGATATAAAAAAAAAGGAAGAGAGTCTTATTTTTAAAATCCAAATAATTTTTTTATTTATTATTTATTTTATTAATTCCATTTTAAAAATTGAAATTTATTAATGATTAAGTTCAGCGTGCGATCCCTAGAATTTGAATTCTAATTAAATTAGAATTAGTCGTTAATCTCTTAAACAAGACATTCCATTACCGGAGAAAGATAACCTTAGTCCATTTTTGAGTTCAGTTCTATATGAAGTAAGGAGTATCATAATACTTCCAAGAAACATAAGTTTTCCTTATTGGAATCCAATCAATTAGCTCTTATTAGATAATTACTCTAATTCAATTAATTAGAATAACTAAGGTACCCTTTTATTGATTCGAATTAGTAATGGATACTATGACCCACATTCGAATTAAACACTGTTTTTGGTATAACTCTTTTTCCTTACTATATTATATGGTTATAACTCACCAGAATATAATAGTAAATATAATAGTAATAGTAGTAGTAGTAGAATGTTGATTTCTTTTATTATTGTTCCTCTCGAAAGAGGTAAGAATTGGTGAATCGGAAACAATAATAAAAAAAAAAATGAAATTTGTTTTTTATGGAACATACATATCAATATGCATGGATAATACCCTTTCTTCCACTTACAGTTACTATATCAATAGTATTTGGACTTCTGATTATTCCCACAGCAACAAAAAATCTTCATCGTATGTGTGCTTTTATTAGTATTTTAATGCTAAGTATAACTATGGCGTTTTCGGCTAATCTGTCTCTTCAGCAAATAAATGGAAGTTTTATTTATCAATATCTATGGTCTTGGACCATCAATAATGATTTTTCATTAGAGTTTGGATACTTGATCGATCCACTTACTTCGATTATGTCAATACTAATTACTACTGTGGGAATTATGGTTCTTATTTATAGTGACAACTATATGTCTCACGATCAAGGATATTTGAGATTTTTTGCTTATATGAGTTTTTCTAATACTTCCATGTTGGGATTAGTTACTAGTTCCAATCTGATACAAATTTATATTTTTTGGGAACTAGTGGGAATGTGTTCGTATTTATTAATAGGTTTTTGGTTTACACGACCAATTGCAGCAAGTGCTTGCCAAAAAGCTTTTGTAACTAATCGTGTAGGGGATTTTGGTTTATTATTAGGAATCTTAGGTTTTTATTGGATAACAGGCAGTTTTGAATTTCGGGATTTGTTCGAAATAGTAAAAAACTTGATCCATAATAATGAGGTCAATTCTTTATTTGCTACTCTGTGCGCATCTTTCTTATTCGTCGGCGCAATCGCGAAATCTGCACAATTTCCCCTTCATGTATGGTTACCTGATGCCATGGAGGGACCTACTCCTATTTCGGCTCTTATACACGCTGCTACCATGGTAGCAGCGGGGATTTTTCTTGTAGCTCGGCTTCTTCCTCTTTTCATAGTAATACCTTACATAATGAATCTAATATCTTTAATAGGCGTAATAACAGTATTATTAGGAGCCACTTTGGCTCTTGCTCAAGGAGACATTAAAAAAAGTTTAGCCTATTCTACAATGTCTCAATTGGGTTATATTATGTTAGCTCTAGGTATGGGTTCTTATCGAGCTGCTTTATTCCATTTAATCACTCATGCCTATTCTAAAGCTTTATTGTTTTTAGGATCCGGATCTATTATTCATTCAATGGAACCTATTGTTGGTTATTCACCAGATAAAAGTCAAAATATGGTTCTTATGGGCGGTTTAACAAAATATGTTCCAATTACAAGAATTACTTTTTTATTAGGTACACTTTCTCTTTGTGGTATTCCGCCTCTTGCTTGTTTTTGGTCCAAAGATGAAATTCTTAATGATAGTTGGTTGTATTCACCAATTTTCGCAATAATAGCTTGTTTCACAGCGGGATTAACTGGATTTTATATGTTTCGGATGTATTTACTTACTTTTGATGGACATTTGCGTGTTAATTTTAAAAATTACAGTAGTACTAAAAATGGATCGTTCTTTTTAATATCTCTATGGGGAAAAGACGAAGCGCCTAAAGCAGTAAATAGAAATTCATTTTTCGCAATAATCAATAATAAGGTCTCTCTTTCTTCATCTTCAAAGGATACATATAAAATATATGATAATGTAATAAATAGAATACGCTGTTTTAGTACTTACTTTGGAAAAAAAGATACTTATATGTATCCTCATGAATCGGACAATACTATGTTATTCCCTCTACTTATATTGGGATTATTTACTTTGTTTATTGGATCAATAGGAATTCCTTTTGATCAAAGAGTAGTAGATTTGGATATATTATCCAAATGGTTAACTCCATCAACAAACCTTTTGCATCAAAATTCAAATTACTCTGTGGATTGGTATGAATTTTTTACAAATGCAATTTTTTCAGTAAGTCTAGCCCTTTTCGGATTATTAATGGCATATTTTTTTTACGGGTCTGTTTATTCATCTTTCCAAAATTTGTATTTAATTAATTCATTTTTTAAAAAGGGTCCTAAAAGAATTATCTTGGACCCAATTAAAAATTTAATATATGATTGGTCATATAATCGTGGTTATATAGATATTTTTTATACTAAGGTCTTGACCATGGGTGTCAGAGGATTAGCCGAACTAATTGAGTTTTTTAATAGACATGTAATTGATGGAATTACAAATGGAGTTGGGGTTGGAAGTTTCTTTATAGGGGAAGGTATCAAATATATGGGAGGTGGACGAATTTCGTCTTATTTATTCTTGTATTTTTCTTATGTATCAATATTTTTATTTATTTTTTTATTTAACAAATTTTAGACTTTTTCAAATTGATTATTTTTTATATATCGCAATGGACGATTCCATCGGTTATAATCGAAAAGAAACGTAAGAAAAGGTTTTTCAAATCCAAATCCAAATCGGAGACAAGTCTTTTTATTTTTCTTCAGTTTTCCAAATTCCCAATTATCTTGATGGGTATCAAGATAAGAATCTTCGTAAACTGGGCTATCTTTATAGCATGTCTCATTAACATTAAAGTGAAACTTTAATTCATCCTTTATTTTTGTCTTTGTCTTTCTATTTCTATTCACCCGGATCTCTGAAGGGTCTTCTTCGGCGGATCCCCCTTGTTCGTGTTTAGTCTTCTTCGTTTCCAAATTTTTGTCTTCTTCTTTCTTTGTTTCTTCCTCACTTTCTTCCTCACTTTCTTTCTTTCTTTCTACATCGCTTTCTTCCTCACTTTCTTCCTCACTTTCTTCCTCACTTTCTTTCTTTCTTTCTACATCGCTTTCTTCCTCACTTTCTTCCTCACTTTCTTCCTCACTTTCTTTCTTTCTTTCTACATCGCTTTCTTCCTCACTTTCTTCCTCACTTTCTTTCTTTCTTTCGAATTTTTTTTTATCTTTCACTTTCAGTTTTTTAGTGACAATAGGCGATGGCATTCTGCCTAAATAGTAGACACAGGTGATAAATAAGAGAACACTAAAGACTTGAGCCATATAATTTTTAAATTCTGATACAAAGTACTTATTAGATGGAATAGAATGATTTTTCCGTATCCAGAATAATAACAATCCAACACATTTCATGAATAAAATGTGACCAATTAACCAACCAACAAAACTACTTGTTACAAATAAAATCTTGTTATTGCATCGAAACATAGAAATGTTGACTAATCTGGTTAACGTTGAGCTTGGTAAAAGAAAATGGTTGAATAATTGAAAAATAAGATTATTCAGGAATACCCATTGAATGCTGAGATTACGTATGAAATTCATAGTAGTAGATCCATAATCAAAAAAACCTTTTTGATTGTTATTGTTCCAGAAGAAATGAAACAAAAGATACGGTAGAACTAGGACAGTTATTGTATGGGGTCTACCCAATGCTAGATGCAGAGGCGCATAACAAATTGATATAAACATCATGAGCTGTCCCGTAATAAAACCGGTTGTTGCTGAT